CAGATAAAGATCTTATTTCCTTTCTGTCTGAAACCTTGGCACAAATCTAAGCTACGATCCTCTCATAGAGATCTAATGAAAAAGAAAGGAAAAGGGCAAACAGATGATTTTTGCTTTTTAACGGTTTGGGGAATGGAAGCTAACCTTCCTTTTGGTTCTCCCCGAAAACGGCCTTCTTTTTTTGAACCCATTTTTAAGAAACTGGAAAAAAAAATTGGAAAATTTAAAAAGAAGTATTTTCTAGTTCTAAAATTGTTAAAAGAAAGAACAAAATTCTTTCTAAGAGTTTCAAAAGAAACAAAAAAATGGATTATCAAAAGCGTTCTATTTATAAAAAAAATAAACAAAGAACTTTCAAAAGTTAATCCAATTCTATTATTTAGATCGAGAGAAGTAGATGAATCGAAGGAAACTAAAAAAGAAAAAGATTCTATAATCAATAATCAGATAATTCATGAATCATTTAGTCAAATTCGATCTACGAATTGGACAAATTATTCATTAACAGAAAAAAAAATGAAAGATCTAACTGATAGAACAAGTACAATTCGAACTCAAATAGAAAGAATTACAAAAGAGAAAAAAAAAGAAACTCCAGTAAAAAATAGTAGTGCTAATAAAAGAAGTTATAATGTTAAAAAATTAGAATCACAAAAAAATATTTGGCAAATATTAAAAAGAAGAAATGTTCGATTAATCCGTAAATTACATTATTTTATAAAATTTTTCATTGAAAAGATATACATAGATATCTTTCTATCTATCATTAATATTGCCAGAATCAATACCGAACTTTTTCTTGAATCAACAAAAAAAATTATTGATAAATACATTTACAATACTGAAATAAGTCATGAAAGAATTGATAAAACAAATCAAAAGAAAATTGACTTTATTTCCAATATAAAAAAGTCACTTTATAATATTAGTAATAATCAAAATTCACAGATTTTTTGTGACTTATCCTCCTTGTCACAAGCATATGTATTTTACAAATTATCACAAACACAAATTATTAACTTGTATAAGTTAAGATCTGTTCTGCAATATCACGGAACATCTTTTTTTCTTAAGACTGGAATAAAGAATTTTTTTGGAACAAAAGGCATATTTCATTCCGAATTAAATCATAAGAAACTTCGGAATTCTGGAATGAATGAATGGAAAAATTGGTTAAGAGATCAGTATCAATACAATTTATCTCAGATTAGATGGTCTAGATTAATACCACCAAAATGGCGAAATAGAGTCAAGCAACGTCGTACAGCTCAAAATAATAAGGATTTAAACAAACGGGATTCATATGAAAAAGGCCAATTAATGCATTACAACAAACAAACTTATTATGGAGTATATTCATTACCAAATCAAAAAGATAATTTTCAAAAATACTATAGATATGATCTTTTATCATATAAATCTATTAATTATGAAAATAAGAAGACCTCATATATTTATGGATCACCATTACAAGGAAATAAGAACCAAGAAATTTCTTATAATTACAACACACATAAACACCAATTATTTGATATGCTCGTAGGTACCCCTATAAATAATTATTTAGGAGAGGGTGATATTATGTATATGGATAAAAACCTGGATAGAAAATATTTTGATTGGAAAATTCTCAATTTTTGTCTTAGAAAAAAAGTCGATATTGAAGCATGGATCAAGCTCGATACCAACAATAATAAAAATACTAAAACCACCATTAATAATTATCAAATAATTGAGAAAATTGATAAGATAGGTCTTTTTTATCTTACAATTCATCAAAATCAAGAAATCAACCCACCCAATCAAAAAAGATTTGTTTTTGATTGGATGGGAATGAATGAAGAAATACTAAATCGTCCCATATCGAATCTGGAATTTTGGTTCTTCCCAGAATTTGTGCTACTTTATAATGCCTATAAAATGAAACCATGGGCTATACCAAGCAAATTACTTCTTTTCAATTTAAATATAAATGAAAATTTTAGTGAAAATCAAAACATCAATGGAAAGCAACAAAAGGATCTTTTTATTCCATCGAATGAAAAAAAATCTTTTGCATTAAAGAATCGAAATCAAGAAGAAAAAGAACCTGCAGGCCAAGGAAATCTTGGATCAGATGCACAAACCCAAGGAGATCTTGGACCCCTTCTTTCAAACCAACAAAAAGATATTGAAGAAGATTATCCTGAATCAGATATGAAAAAACGTAAAAAGAAAAAACAATACAAGAGCAACACGGAAGCAGAACTCAATTTCTTTCTGAAAAGGTATTTACTTTTTCAATTGAGATGGGATGATGCTTTGAATCAAAGAATGATCAATAATATTAAGGTATATTGTCTCCTGCTTAGACTGATAAATCCAAGAGAAATTGCTATATCCTCTATCCAAAGGAGAGAAATGAGTCTGGATATAATGCTGATTCAAAAGAATTTAACTCTTACAGAATTGATGAAAAGGGGGATATTAATTATCGAACCGCTTCGTCTGTCTGTAAAAA